GAATAGTGATTGACAGGCAATTAAAAAAAAAGAAAACTCTAATATAATAGAAAATGAAACGAAACGGTCGACCCAGACATAGACGGTCGACCCAGGCGGATATAATATATCCTATAAAATATATCCCGTAGCGAGCGTAGTTCAATGGTAAAACATCTCCTTGCCAAGGAGAAGATACGGGTTCGATTCCCGCCGCTCGCCAGCTTAATTTAGTAATTTAGTAATAAGGTACTATGATAAAAAGTTTAGTCTAGTTGACTACTTATTATATTAAATTAAGTACTAATTAGGTGTTAGTCTAGTACCGTATCCCTTACTATCTTATCCTTCCTTTGCACCCCACTCAAAAAAAGGAGTGCTCCATAGGCGGAAATCGAACTCGTCAACAGGGCTCCCTAAATCGGGGATTCACTGAGACAAACAACTGAAAAACTGCTTTTAAAGGGAAGGGAGGTAGACTGTGCCTTTCTTTCATTTCTTTTTTCTTTTCTGGAGGGTAGGAAGGAGCCTTGAGAGTTCTTTGGGGTCAAGTGACTTCGCAAACTGCTAAATTTGGCCCTCTAGGGCCGGGAACTAATGAATAAAAAAAGGTTGGATACCGCCCATTCCTCTACCATATCTATACAAATAGAATAGTCTTTTTATACAGACTGCTAAGTGCGGAGACGGGAATCGAACCCGTGACCTCAAGGTTATGAGCCTCGTGAGCTACCAAACTGCTCTACTCCGCTCTGGAGGGCCGGAAACTAATGGATGAAAAAGGTTGAATACGGGTCTCTACCATGTCTAGACAAATAAAATAGTCCTTTTATACAGAATGGAGCGGGTAGCGGGAATCGAACCCGCATCGTTAGCTTGGAAGGCTAGGGGTTATAGTCGACGTTGGTTGATTATTTTTAACGTCTCTAATTCAAAACCGAACATGAAATTTTGATTTCATTCGGCTCCTTTATGGATATTCTCACCACTTAACATCTATGTCAGCTTTTTTATCTGAATGGAACCAAAGCTCTCCGCTTTCTAGATGATCCCTATAGAGTAGGAAATAGAAATTCTACTAAATCCATCTAATCTATTTACTTCGTTCCCTAATTTCATTCACGAGATCCTGAGGAAAAGAATTGGGTTTCCACCGAGCTGAAACAATATGCTGATGGTTTTAGTAAACCAAAACTACCATTTTTTAGCTATTTGGCTTCCATTTCCTTTTTTAACAAAAGAAGATTTAGTTACGATTGGAAATAAACTTTTTTGTATCTTCATCCATAGATCCTTTACTCATATTTTAAAAATGGGAATACTTAATCCAATGCAAAATTATGCTTCGCGACTCTGTATTCATAATCCAATTTGTATTTTGAATGCAATGCAATTTCCATTAGTCTTTGGATACAAATCGCGAGAATGTATATTCTTCCTCAATATGCTATTAAGAGGAAAAGGATTAAATCCTTTATAAGAACTAAAGTTTTCATCGGAATATAAAAAACTTAAGGACACCTTAAGTATATCATTTCAAATTCAGTTATTAATAGAACGAATCACACTTTTACCACTAAACTATACCCGCTACATGTAGATTATGATACCAACGCTACCCTTTGTCAAGGATAGCCGTTCGAGAAGGAGGCTAATTCCGCCTTATTGAATCAAATGGAGAAGGTTCATGACAGTGAGTGATTGGTACTTTGATCGCGGGCCTTTACTTTAGGGTTTAGATAGCCCTTATGATCTGTAAAATACATCTCTTCTCACCATGCCAATAGCGTATGAACCAAATGTATGCATTTTGATTAGGATCCTATTCTAAGGTTACGACTACAATGATCATTATTTACTTTGCGAGGACGTAAGTATGCGAGACTGCTATAAGGAATAGTTTTATTATTACTACAATATACACTAGGAGATATAGGGGGGAGCAGATGAATTTTAAAAATTCATCATAGACTTTTCCTATGGCTTGAGAGAAGCAAGAAACAAAGATTCGTAACTCAAAGAGAAAAGCGGACAGGAACCGACCGATTTACCTGACAAAAATTTCTCTGCTAAGGATTTACCTGATGTAAAGAAGATCCTAAACGTCTCTGGTTAGTTGATTCTCTCCATTTACCAATTTCCTCTCCTCTTTTCCACTCAATTCTAGTTTATTAGATTCTTGTTTAAAAGAATCAAAAAAGATGATCTTCATAGAACTAAGAACACATAAAAAAGAGCATAGAGGATCAAGACCATTACCAAAAGTTCCTCGCAAGAATCATGTTGGGTATCTCTTCCCTCCCTTTTCCCGCTAGGATCGGGAATCTTGTATTTTCCATATCCATATACCAGGGAATCTTTAAGGTTCCAGAATCCTCCTTTTTTCCTAGTCTTCGGAAACGGAAAACCCTGAACCAGGGGAAGTTAGGTATGATGGTTTATCATTTTTTGTTGGGCAGGCAATAGAAGAAAAAAGTCCCTAATTCTGCAGAACGTTCTGAGCACGTGAAAAGTCAATAGCCTAAAGATAAAAAAATCTCTACTTTGTGCAAATGATAAGAGAGAATATGAAGGATTTTCTTATTTTTCTTGATTTTCTAAAGATTTGGAACTCTCAACGTTTTGGACTCTCAAGATTTTGAACCTCGCCATGAATAAACTTCTATATATAGATATATTATGTACATTATGCAGTAGACCCATAATGGGAAATGCAAGTGGCTAATTTTTGAATTGAATAAAAAGCCCTTTTAACTCAGTGGTAGAGTAATGCCATGGTAAGGCATAAGTCATCGGTTCAAATCCGATAAAGGGCTTTTTAACTTAGTGGTAGAGTAATGCCATGGTAAGACATAAGTCATCGGTTCGAATCTTATAAAGTACTTTTCTACTAAATTCATTCACTTTTTCTTTGTTTTTGAAAATTTCTCTATTTTTTATTGAATTTTATGACTTAGTGCGGGATACATGCATTTTTAGTCTGAACACTAAATGAAGCACAGAGTGAAAATTGCAAAAAAAAAAATGAAATTGGACTCTTTTTCCTGGTAGATCAATAAAACCACTACCTGTACTGAACTAATCTGGAATCCTTTTTATTACTCTACTCTATTCTTATTCTATACCCTTAAAATGAATTTCCCTAAAAAGGTAGGGGATGATCCATGAATTAATCTAACCACCAACTAAAAAAAATCCTATGAAAGCATAACAGAAAAGTAGCAAAGACTCTTTGCTTTGGATCTAGTTATACTCTTCGAGTATATTGACAATTCCAAAAAACCGCTCATAATATCATTATAGTATAATGACGAGCGGTTGTATATGGCCCTATCGTCTAGTGATGCCCCTATCGTCTAGTGGTTCAGGACATCTCTCTTTCAAGGAGGCAGCGGGGATTCGACTTCCCCTGGGGGTAGGGAGTATTATAAAAGGAGGTTGATCATAGATTATCAAAAACCCTAGAATAAATTCTTCCTGGGTCGATGCCCGAGCGGTTAATGGGGACGGACTGTAAATTCGTTGACAATATGTCTACGCTGGTTCAAATCCAGCTCGGCCCAAAAATCTAAGGCTTCGTGAATATGAACTAAATCCATTTGTTTTTCTTCCATAAAATAAAATGTCTGATCATAGAAATTAGGGATAAAGAGAAAAGGGGAAATTTCTTTCTAATCCATATCTCTCTCATTCCTTTCTTACAAACAAAAGAGTTTTTCTTATTGAAAGGTGGATTATCATCCATTTTTAGTGATAAAAAATAGCGAAATACTAGTTATGTCACTCTCACTATACCCACATATTGTATGTGGGTATGTAGTATATGATTTCTCTATTTCTTAGAGTACGACAGGCAAATCGAATCTTCTTATGGTTCTATTTAAGAATAGGTATGCCATACACCCCGCGGGGATTGTAGTTCAATTGGTCAGAGCACCGCCCTGTCAAGGCGGAAGCTGCGGGTTCGAGCCCCGTCAGTCCCGAGCTAGAGTTCAATGAATGGAGAAATTCATCTTTCCTTTTTCCATGAAAAATTTCCCTGAAAAAGGGGGGGGCAGGAGGCAAGATCAAATACCTATGGGCACCCTTACTTCACTTTTTTATTTTGCATTTCCCATTAAAGAGGGAGGGGAGGCGTATAGGAATTTTTTTTTTCACTACTCCCGATCGATAAGGAAAGACATACATATCATATGTGCATTAATATAATTGTAGAAAAGGATGAAAAAAAGAGGGAATTCCTAATCCAATCAAAAAACCCATTTTGGTCTTAGTATGGATAGAGGATCTTCCTATGTTATACTATTCCACTCTCAACCATGAATTGATTTGATAGATCCGATATTCATAATATTGAATTGATTCAGTATTATCAGAATGCAAGTCCTCCCCTTGAATTTACAGGATACCCCTTTTTCCTCTCCATGGGATTACATCCCGAATTATTGCGAAAAAAAAAATAAAGAGGTTATGGAAGTCAATATTCTCGCATTTATTGCTACTGCACTGTTCATTCTAGTTCCTACTGCCTTTTTACTTATTATTTATGTAAAAACAGTCAGCCAAAATGATTAATTGGAATTCCAATTAATCATTGAACAAATTAAAAAGGGATTAAATAAAAAAAATCCAAGTCTTAAATGAAAGGATCTGGTTGGAATCATAAAGTGTGGTAGAAAGAACTACATATAGTTTTTTCTACCACACTTTAGAGTCTTTCTATTATATTATCTTGAATCTACATAGAATGGATTAGTAGATTTAAATAGTAGTCTACTAATTCAATTTCTTTTTTCACTGCATCCACTTAATTTCAATCAAGTCAAAATAAAAAAATCGAGGAAAACTCTTTACCAAAGAATCCATGGAGGGAGAGACAAATAATATGAGAATAGACTATAGTAAAAAAAGTAAAAGGAAAAAACCAGCGAATCTTTCATGCTTAAACATGCCGGGAGATGCTTCAAAACAGCATAAAAATTATTCTACGAATAAGGTTAAAGAAAGAGTATAAAAAAAAATGGAAAATGTGCGATATGGCGTGAATAGCTCCGTGGAAGAAAATAAAATTTTCTTATGTATAGAACTTTTTTAACGATTCGTCGTTTCTAGTAGAAATTATGAATTGCTGTAATCGCTCTTTCTATTCTATCTTTCTATTCTATATATTCTATTCTTTCTATATAGTAGAATAGAACGACTCTTTCTTACAAGAGTTTCTTACAGGAGTGAAACAAAACTAAAGAAAGAGAGTAAAGAATAACGTTCGTTAGTAGTATCCCTAGAGTCCACTCCTCCCCCATACTACTAGTGAAAGAGAAAATGTAAAGACTACCATTAAAGCAGCCCAAGCGAGACTTACTATATCCATCTAAATTATGTCTCCTATTTCTATGAAGGAATTATTCTACTATTGATCAATAATCATAGTGGAATCAAGGGTACAGAGTCAAAAAGGTATTCTGCCCTAAGGCTATGGATGAATCAGTTCAAGGAATTTACTCCTAACAAATTCTTATAGGATTTCTGGTAGAATTGGAGAGCATTAAGTATAAATATGATACATAGCCCTTTTACTTATTAAAAAAGAGTATGGGAATAATGTCCTGAATAGAAGACGCGGGAATAGGAAAATTTTTTCTTCCTTTTGTTACTTTTTTTTTATAAGCAAAGGACGTCAGAATATACCATAAATTTAGGATGGATAAATATTTCTTGGATACCTAACTTATCCACAACTCCGAAATTTATTTTTGATCAGCCTATTCAATCTGATTCTCGATAGAATTAGTAGCCCTTACTTTAGTGCATGTAGGTAACATAAGATGTACGATAAAAAAAATGTATGATAATTAGGAAGTCTTGATATTCCTTCGTGGAGACCCTTCTTCAATCTTAGATTGAAAAAAAGAATGCCTGTTAGGGACCTATAACAAGATTTCTGACATCTTATTCTCGTAGTTTTAAACCCTCGAATTGAATCAATTAAGAATCAATTTAAATTAATAAAAGAATAAGGAAACGCTAACTTATCCCTATTGGTAGTCGTTTTGGCCGCTACCGCCAAAACAAATCCTAGTTTGAGGATAGAACTGCGGGTTCTCAAAATCCAGTATCGCCAGGCCTAGTTACTCTCCCAACTTATGAGGGGTAGAAATTTGTCGAGTTCGATCAGTACTATAAGCCTAAATATTTTATTGATCAGGATCAGGCGGCACCCAGATTTGAACTGGGGATAAAGGATTTGCAGTCCCCTGCCTTACCGCTTGGCCATGCCGCCATAAAATCCGATCTAAAATTGAGAAAAGAGCAAGTATTCATCCATGTTTTCTTACTAAAACCCGTTTCTTTTATCTTGAATCTAATTCAACTTACTTTTTTCCAATCTTTTTCAAAAAATCTATTGCTGCTTTTTTGGATCCAGTTTCCATTATTCTCCTCGATGGATTCTATCTTAAAACACACGCAGGTAACACTAGAAAACTTCCTTTCTTTTCTTTCTATTGAGATGAGATGAAAAAGTAGAAAAAGTGGATTTCTAGTCACAGGCTGCAAAATTCATAACAAATTGGAACCTTTAACTAGAATTCTCTTTTTTTTTATTGCATTAGTGAACGACTCTTAAATCGGTATTCTCTCCCCCCTTCCTTTTAATAGCATAATAAAATATTATGGATTTATACCTAATCCGTGTATAGGTAAACTCCAGATCCGAACAGCATTATTATCCACGGATCCCCCTTATGTACATATCTCTATGGGGAATCGTGCTTTAATTTTGCAAAGCATTAAATAAAATATCTTGAATAAAAAAAAAGGAAATTTGCTCTGATATAGAGTATGACCTCACCATCTTGGCCCATCCAAGTGAAATTACGATAAAAGCAGGGGTATGTGGAGAGGTGGATAACTAGATTGGCATGTAATTAAAAAAGGACTTACTTTATTTTAGGATTCTACAATGAAATCCTAAATTTTATAGCAATTCTACTACTACGATACGAAACAAAAAAGAACCCTCAAATTCTTTTTTGAAATTGAACTAAGCCTGCTATTCTAAATCGAACTAAAGTCAAACTTTCTAGTGCTTATAAATTTATATATATTATGGCTTTATCCCATTCCTAGAAAGGAGCTAAAATGAGAAATCTTTGCTATCCAATCTGATTAGAATATCTTAAAGTGTAAGTGGCATAATTTTTTTATTTTATCAATTCATTTTCATTCCATTTGTACCCCTGGAAAATTTGAACTTTCGTCGAAATTGTCTCTATTCATATGTATGAAATACATATATGAAATACGTATGTGGAGTTCCCTAGAATTTCATGTGATTCAGTAAACAGAATATAGATTCCATGATTGCTAGATCGATCCGTAGGGATTGATGAAAAGTGAGCTGATAATGGAATTTTTCTTCGATAAACAGGAAACTTAAGATTAAGATGCTCCGGAATGGAAATAAGGGAATGTCCACAATACCCGGATTTAGTCAGATCCAATTCGAGGGATTTTGTAGGTTCATTAATCAAGGCTTGGCAGAAGAACTTGAGAAGTTTCCAACAATTAAAGATCCAGATCACGAAATTGCATTTCAATTATTTGCGAAAGGATATCAATTGCTAGAACCCTCAATAAAAGAAAGGGATGCTGTGTATGAATCACTCACCTATTCTTCCGAATTATATGTATCTGCGAGATTCATTTTTGGTTTCGATGTGCAAAAGCAAACCATTTCTATTGGAAACATTCCTATAATGAATTCCTTAGGGACCTTTATAATAAATGGAATATACCGAATTGTGATCAATCAAATATTGCTAAGTCCTGGTATTTACTACCGCTCAGAATTAGACCATAAGGGAATTTCTATCTATACCGGGACTATAATATCAGATTGGGGAGGAAGATCGGAATTAGCAATTGATAAAAAAGAAAGGATATGGGCTCGCGTGAGTAGAAAACAAAAGATATCTATTCTAGTTCTATCATCAGCTATGGGTTCGAATCTAAGAGAAATTCTAGATAATGTTTCCTACCCCGAAATTTTCTTGTCTTTCCCGAATGCTAAGGAGAAGAAGAGGATTGAGTCAAAAGAAAAAGCTATTTTGGAGTTTTATCAACAATTTGCTTGTGTAGGTGGGGACCTGGTATTTTCGGAGTCCTTATGTGAGGAATTACAAAAGAAATTTTTTCAACAAAAATGTGAATTAGGAAGAATTGGTCGACGAAATATGAATCGGAGACTGAATCTTGATATACCTCAGAACAATACGTTCTTGTTACCACGAGATGTATTGGCCGCTACGGATCATTTGATTGGAATGAAATTTGGAACGGGTATACTTGACGATGACGATATGAATCACTTGAAAAATAAACGTATTCGTTCGGTTGCAGATCTGTTACAAGATCAATTCGGACTGGCTCTTGGTCGTTTACAACATGCGGTTCAAAAAACTATCCGTAGAGTATTCATACGTCAATCGAAACCGACTCCACAAACTTTGGTAACTCCAACTTCAACTTCGATTTTATTAATAACTACTTATGAGAGCTTTTTTGGCACATACCCCTTATCTCAAGTTTTTGATCAAACGAATCCATTGACACAAACTGTTCATGGGCGAAAAGTGAGTTGTTTGGGTCCTGGAGGATTGACGGGGAGAACTGCAAGTTTTCGGAGCCGAGATATTCATCCGAGTCACTATGGGCGTATTTGTCCAATTGACACGTCTGAAGGAATCCATGTTGGACTTACAGGATCCTTAGCTATTCATGCGAGAATTGATCACTTGTGGGGATCCATAGAGAGTCCGTTTTATGAAATATCTGAGAAAGAAAAAGAAAAAAAAGAGAGACAGGTGGTTTATTTATCACCAAATAGGGATGAATATTATATGATAGCAGCAGGAAATTCTTTGTCCTTGAATCAGGGTATTCAGGAAGAACAGGTTGTTCCAGCTAGATACCGTCAAGAATTCCTGACTATTGCATGGGAACAGATTCATGTTAGAAGTATTTTTCCTTTCCAATATTTTTCTATTGGAGGTTCTCTCATTCCTTTTATTGAGCATAATGATGCGAATCGGGCTTTAATGAGTTCTAATATGCAGCGCCAAGCAGTTCCGCTTTCTCGGTCCGAGAAGTGCATTGTTGGAACTGGATTGGAGCGCCAAACAGCTCTAGATTCGAGGGTTTCCATTATAGCCGAACGCGAGGGAAAGATCATTTCTACTGATAGTCATAAGATCCTTTTATCAAGCAGTGGGAAGACTATAAGTATTCCTTTAGTTACCCATCGGCGCTCTAACAAAAATACTTGTATGCACCAAAAACCTCGGGTTCCGCGGGGTAAATCCATTAAAAAAGGACAAATTTTAGCGGAGGGAGCTGCTACAGTTGGTGGGGAACTTGCTTTAGGAAAAAACGTATTAGTAGCTTATATGCCATGGGAAGGTTACAATTTTGAAGACGCAGTACTAATTAGCGAACGTTTGGTATATGAGGATATTTATACTTCTTTTCACATCCGAAAATATGAAATTCAGACAGATACGACAAGCCAAGGTTCCGCTGAAAAAATCACTAAAGAAATACCACATCTAGAAGAGCATTTACTGCGCAATTTGGACAGAAATGGAGTTGTTAGGTTGGGATCCTGGGTAGAAACTGGCGATATTTTAGTAGGTAAATTAACGCCTCAGATAGCGAGCGAATCGTCATATATTGCGGAAGCTGGATTATTACGGGCCATATTTGGCCTTGAGGTATCCACTTCAAAAGAAACTTCTCTCAAACTACCTATAGGTGGAAGAGGGCGCGTTATCGATGTGAAATGGATCCAGAGGGACCCCCTCGACATAATGGTTCGTGTATATATTTTACAGAAACGTGAAATCAAAGTTGGGGATAAAGTAGCCGGAAGACATGGGAATAAGGGGATCATTTCCAAAATTTTGCCTAGGCAAGATATGCCCTATTTGCAAGATGGAACACCTGTTGATATGGTCTTCAATCCCTTAGGAGTACCCTCCCGAATGAATGTGGGACAAATATTTGAAAGCTCGCTCGGATTAGCAGGGGATCTGCTAAAGAAACATTATAGAATAGCACCCTTTGATGAGAGATATGAGCAAGAGGCTTCAAGAAAACTTGTGTTTTCAGAATTATATGAAGCCAGTAAACAAACAAAAAATCCATGGGTATTTGAACCCGAGTACCCGGGAAAAAGCAGAATATTTGATGGAAGAACAGGAGACCCCTTCGAACAACCTGTTCTAATAGGGAAGTCCTATATCTTAAAATTAATTCATCAAGTTGATGAGAAAATTCATGGACGTTCTACTGGGCCCTACTCACTTGTTACACAACAACCAGTTAGAGGAAGAGCCAAGCAAGGGGGACAACGAGTAGGAGAAATGGAAGTTTGGGCTTTAGAAGGATTTGGTGTTGCTCATATTTTACAAGAGATACTTACTTATAAATCAGATCATCTTATAGCTCGCCAAGAAATACTTAATGCTACGATCTGGGGAAAAAGAATACCTAATCACGAGGATCCTCCAGAATCTTTTCGAGTGCTCGTTCGAGAACTACGATCTTTGGCTCTAGAACTGAATCATTTCCTTGTATCTGAGAAGAACTTCCAGGTTAATAGGGAGGAAGTTTGATCAGAATAAATATAAATTCTTTTCTTATTTCTATTTTATGATTGACCAATATAAACATCAACAACTTCAAATTGGACTCGTTTCCCCTCAACAAATAAGGGCTTGGGCTAACAAAAACCTACCTAATGGAGAAGTCGTTGGCGAAGTCACAAGGCCCTCTACTTTTCATTATAAAACCGATAAACCAGAAAAAGATGGATTGTTTTGCGAAAGAATCTTTGGACCCATAAAAAGCGGAATTTGCGCTTGTGGAAATTCTCGAGCGAGCGGAGCTGAAAACGAAGACGAAAGATTTTGCCAAAAATGCGGGGTAGAATTTGTGGATTCTCGGATACGAAGATATCAAATGGGATACATCAAACTCGCATGTCCCGTGACTCATGTGTGGTATTTGAAAGGTCTTCCTAGTTATATCGCGAATCTTTTAGATAAACCCCTTAAGAAATTGGAGGGCCTAGTATATGGCGATTTCTCTTTTGCTAGGCCCAGCGCTAAAAAACCTACTTTCTTACGATTACGAGGTTTATTCGAAGATGAAATTTCATCCTGTAACCACAGCATTTCTCCCTTTTTTTCTACCCCAGGCTTTGCAACATTTCGAAATAGGGAAATTGCGACAGGAGCAGGTGCTATTAGAGAACAATTAGCAGATTTGGATTTGCGAATTATTATAGAGAATTCCTTGGTCGAATGGAAGGAATTAGAAGACGAGGGGTATAGTGGAGATGAATGGGAAGATAGAAAAAGACGAATAAGAAAAGTTTTTTTGATTAGACGCATGCAATTGGCGAAACATTTTATTCAAACAAATGTAGAACCAGAATGGATGGTTTTGTGCTTATTACCGGTCCTTCCCCCCGAATTGAGACCCATTGTTTATAGATCTGGGGATAAAGTAGTGACTTCGGATATTAATGAACTTTATAAGAGAGTTATCCGTCGGAACAACAACCTTGCCTATCTATTAAAAAGAAGTGAATTAGCGCCAGCAGATTTAGTAATGTGCCAGGAAAAATTGGTACAAGAAGCCGTGGATACACTTCTTGATAGTGGGTCCCGGGGGCAACCAACGAGGGATGGTCACAATAAAGTATACAAATCACTTTCAGATGTAATTGAAGGTAAAGAGGGAAGGTTTCGCGAGACTCTGCTTGGGAAACGGGTCGATTACTCGGGGCGTTCTGTCATTGTTGTGGGGCCTTCGCTTTCATTACATCAATGTGGATTACCTCTAGAAATAGCAATAAAGCTTTTTCAGCTATTTGTAATTCGCGATTTAATCACGAAACGCGCTACTTCTAATGTCAGGATTGCTAAAAGGAAAATTTGGGAAAAGGAACCCATTGTATGGGAAATACTTCAAGAAGTTATGCGGGGACATCCTGTACTGTTGAATAGAGCACCTACCCTGCATAGATTAGGCATACAGGCCTTCCAACCCACTTTAGTAGAGGGGCGTACTATCTCTTTACACCCATTAGTGTGTAAGGGTTTCAATGCGGACTTTGATGGGGATCAAATGGCTGTTCATCTACCTTTATCCTTGGAAGCTCAGGCAGAAGCCCGTTTACTTATGTTTTCTCATATGAATCTCTTATCTCCCGCTATTGGAGATCCTATTTGCATACCAACCCAAGACATGCTTATCGGACTTTATGTATTAACGATTGGAAACCGTCGAGGTATTTGTGCAAATAGATATAATAGTTGCGGAAACTATCCAAATCAAAAAGTAAATTACAATAATAATAATTATAAGTATAAAAAAGATAAAGAACCCTATTTTTCTAGTTCCTATGATGCACTGGGAGCTTATAGACAGAAACTAATACGTTTAGACAGTCCCTTGTGGCTACGATGGAAACTAGATCAACGCGTCGTTGGGTCAAGAGAAGTTCCGATTGAAGTTCAATATGAATCTTTGGGGACTTATCATGAGATTTATGCCCACTATCTAATAGTGGGAAATAGAAAAAAAGAAATCTGTTCTATATACATTCGAACCACTCTTGGTCATATTTCTTTTTATAGAGAAATAGAGGAAGCCATACAAGGATTTAGTCAGGCCTATTCATACACCATCTAAACAAGGAAGTTAGATTCGGCGATGCCCCTCTCGGGGGGCATTCCGATTTCCCTAGTATCATCATTTTTACCGCGCGAATTCAGATTGAGGAAAGGAAGTTAATTAAATTTTCGAATCACTGACTCAGGCCCATTGTCGAATCCTACTCAGCAATTGTCGAATCCTACTCAGCCGAAAAAGGGGGTACTTATGTATGGCGGAACGAGCCAATCTGGTCTTTCATAATAAAGGGATAGACGGAACTGCTATGAAACGACTTATTAGTAGATTAATAGATCATTTCGGAATGGGATATACATCCCATATACTGGATCAAATAAAGACTCTGGGCTTCCATCAAGCCACTACTACATCGATTTCATTAGGAATCGAGGATCTTTTAACAATACCCTCTAAGGGATGGTTAGTCCAAGACGCGGAACAACAGAGTTTTATTTTGGAGAAACACTATTATTATGGGGCTGTACACGCGGTAGAAAAATTACGCCAATCCGTTGAGATATGGTATGCTACAAGTGAATATTTGAAACAAGAAATGAATTCGAATTTTCGGATAACGGATCCTTCTAATCCAGTCTATCTAATGTCTTTTTCAGGAGCCAGAGGAAATGCATCTCAGGTACACCAATTAGTAGGTATGAGAGGATTAATGGCGGATCCTCAAGGACAAATGATTGATTTACCTATTCAAAGCAATTTACGCGAGGGACTTTCTTTGACAGAATATATAATTTCCTGCTACGGAGCCCGCAAAGGGGTTGTAGATACTGCTGTACGAACAGCGGATGCTGGATATCTTACACGTAGACTTGTTGAAGTAGTTCAACATATTATTGTGCGTAGAAGAGATTGTGGTACTATCCGAGGTATTTCTGTGAGTCCTCAAAATGGGATGACGGAAAAACTTTTTGTCCAAACACTAATTGGTCGTGTATTAGCAGACGATATATATATAGGTTCACGATGCATTGCCGCTCGAAATCAAGATATTGGAATTGGATTAGTCAATCGATTCATAACTGCCTTTCGAGCACAACCGTTTCGAGCACAACCAATATATATTAGAACCCCCTTTACTTGCCGGAGCGCATCTTGGATCTGTCAATTATGTTATGGTCGGAGTCCCACTCATAGCGATCTGGTCGAATTAGGGGAAGCCGTAGGTATTATTGCGGGTCAATCAATTGGGGAACCAGGGACTCAACTAACATTAAGAACTTTTCATACTGGCGGAGTATTCACAGGGGGTACTGCCGACCTTGTACGATCTCCTTCGAATGGAAAAATCCAATTCAATGGGGATTTGGTTCACCCCACACGTACCCGTCATGGACAGCCTGCTTTTCTATGTTATATAGACTTGCATGTAACTATTCAGAGTCAGGATATTCTATATAGCGTAAATATTCCCTCAAAAAGCTTGATTCTAGTGCAAAATGATCAATATGTAAAATCCGAACAAGTAATTGCGGAGATTCGTGCCGGAACGCCCACTTTACATTTTAAAGAAAGGGTACAAAAGCATATTTATTCCGAATCAGATGGGGAAATGCACTGGAGTACTGATGTTTACCATGCGCCCGAATATCAATATGGTAATCTTCGTCGATTACCAAAAACAAGCCATTTATGGATATTGTCAGTAAGTATGTGCAGATCCAGTATAGCCTCTTTTTCCCTCCACAGGGATCAAGATCAAATGAATACTTATTCTTTTGCTGTTGACGAAAGATATATCTTTGACCTCTCAATGGCTAATGATCAAGTAAGCCATAAACTGTTGGATACTTTTGGTAAAAAAGATAGGGAAATTCTTTATTATTCAACACCAGATCGAATCATGTCCAACGGTCATTGGAATTTTGTCTATCCTTCTATTCTTCAAGATAATTCGGATTTGTTGGCGAAAAAGCGAAGAAATAGGTTCGTCATTCCATTACAATATCATCAAGAACAAGAGAAAGAACTAATATCCTGTTTGGGGATTTCGATTGAAATACCCTTTATGGGTGTTTTACGTAGAAATACTATTTTTGCTTATTTAGACGATCCGCGATACAAAAAAGAGAAAAAGGGTTCAGGAATTGTTAAATTTAGATATAGGACCCTAGAGGATGAATATAGGACTCGAGAAGAAGACTCAGAGGACGAATATGAAACCCTAGAAGATGGATATGGGATCCTAGAGGACGAATATGAAACCCTAGAAGACGAATATGGAAGTCCAGAAAACGAATATAGGACTCTAGAGAAAGACTCAGAAGACGAATATGGGAGCCCAGAGAACGAATATAGGACCCAAGAGGACGAATATGGAACTCTAAAGGAAGACTCAGAAGACGAATATGGGAGCCCGGGGGAAGGTTCAGAGGACGAATTTGGGACTTTAGAAGAAGACTCAGAGGAAGACTCAGAGGACGAATATGGGAGCCCAGAGGAAGATTCTATCTTAAAAAAGGAGGGTTTGATTGAGTATCGAGGAACAAAAGAATTTAGTCTAAAATACCAAAAAGAAGTAGATCGGTTTTTTTTCATTCTTCAAGAACTGCATATCTTGCCGAGATCCTCATCCCTAAAGGTACTTGACAATAGTATTATTGGAGTGGATACACAACTTACAAAAAATACAAGAAGTCGACTAGGTGGACTGGTCCGCGTGAAGAGAAAAAAAAGCCATACGGAACTCAAAATTTTTTCCGGAGATATCCATTTTCCTGAAGAAGTGGATAAGATATTAGGTGGCAGTTTGATACCAACAGAAAGAGAAAAAAAAGATTCTAAGGATAAGGAATCAAAAAAAAGGAAAAATTGGGTCTATGTTCAACGGAAAAAAATTCTCAAGAGCAAGGAAAAGTATTTTCTTTCGGTTCGACCTGCAGTCGCATACGAAATGGACGAAGGGAGAAATTTAGCAACACTTTTCCCGCAGGATCTCTTGCAAGAAGAGGATAATCTCCAACTTCGACTTGTCAATTTTATTTCTCATGAAAATAGCAAGTTAACTCAAAGAATTTATCACACGAATAGTCAATTTGTTCGAACTTGCTTAGTAGTAAATTGGGAACAAGAAAAAAAAGAGGAGGGTCGTGCTTCCCTTGTTGAGGTAAGAGCAAATTATCTTATTCGCGATTTCCTAAGAATTGAGTTAGTCAAGTCCGCTATTTCGTATACACGAAGAAGGTATGGTAGGACAAGTGCAGGACCGATTCCCACTAATAGGTTAGATCGCACCAATACCAATTCCTTTTATTCCAAGGCGAAGATTCAATCACTTAGGCAACATCAAGAAGCTATTGGTACCTTGTTGAATCGAAATAAAGAATACCAATCTTTGATGATTTTGTCGGCATCCAACTGTTCTCGAATTGGTTTATTCAAGAATTCAAAATACCCCAATGTGATAAAAGAATCGAATCCTAGAATTCCTATTCGAGATATTTTTGGGCCCTTAGGCACTATTGTACCTAGTATATCGAATTTTTCTTCATCTTACTATTTACTAACGCATAATGAGATCCTGTTAAAAAAATATTCGTTCCTTGACAATTTGAAACAAGCCTTCCAAGTACTTCAAGGACTTAAATACTCCTTAATAGATGAAAATCAAAGGATTTCTAATTTCGATAGTAACATCATGTTGGATCCATTCCATTTGAATTGGCACTTTCTCCATCATGATTCTTGGGAAGAGACATCGGCAATAATTCACCTTGGACAATTTATTTGTGAAAATGTATGTCTATTTAAATCTAAATCGCACATAAAAAAATCTGGTCAAATTTTCATTGTTAATATGGATTCCTTTGTTATAAGAGCAGCTAAGCCTTATTTGGCCACTACAGGAGCAACCGTTCATGGTCATTATGGGGAAATCCTTTACAAAGGAGATAGGTTAGTTACGTTTATATATGAAAAATCGAGATCTAGTGACATAACGCAAGGTCTTCCAAAAGTAGAACAAATCTTTGAAGCGCGTTCAATTGATTCACTATCGCCGAATCTCGAAAGGAGAATTGAGGATTGGAATGAGCGTATACCAAGAATTCTTGGGGTCCCCTGGGGATTCTTGATTGGAGCTGAGCTAACCATAGCCCAAAGTCGTATCTCTTTGGTTAATAAGATCCAAAAGGTTTATCGATCCCAAGGGGTACAGATCCATAATAGACATATAGAGATTATTATACGCCAAGTAACATCAAAAGTGCGGGTTTCCGAAGATGGAATGTCTAATGTTTTTTTACCTGGGGAATTAATCGGACTATTGCGAGCGGAACGAGCAGGGCGAGCTTTGGATGAAGCGATCTATTATCGGGCAATCTTATTGGGAATAACAAGGGCTTCCCTGAATACCCAAAGTTTCATATCTGAAGCAAGTTTTCAAGAAACTGCTCGAGTTTTAGCAAAAGCTGCCCTACGAGGTCGTATTGATTGGTTGAAAGGCCTAAAAGAAAACGTAGTTCTGGGGGGGATTATACCTGTTGGTACCGGATTCCAAAAATTTGTGCATCATTCCCCACAAGACAAGAACCTTTATTTCGAAATTCAAAAAAAAAATAGATTCGCGTCGGAAATGAGAGATATTTTGTTTCTCCATACAGAATTAGTTTCTTCTGATTCTGACGTAACAAACAATTTCTATGAGACATCAGAACCCCCATTTATCCCCGTTTATACGATTTAAGGGTGCATAAAGCAGATTTTTTTACTTTATTACACTTTTGACCTTAGAACACGAACAGGTCAAATTTTCGATTTTTATTTTATTTTAATAAGTATAAAGAAGTCAGTTAATTCATTAAGGTTATGTTTATACCATGTATCAATGGCCAATTCTCAGTAGAAGGTTCCATCGGAACAATTATTATTTATTTCAAGCTATTTCGCCTCTTTCTTAATCTTCAAAAAGAAAAAAATTCCGTAATGGAATGGTAGGATGAAAAAAAAAAGAAAAAAAAGGAAGTGTGGAAAAAATGACAAGAAGATATTGGAACATCAATTTGAAAGAGATGATAGAAGCAGGAGTTCATTTTGGTCATGGTATTAAGAAATGGAATCCTAAAATGGCCCCTTACATCTCGGCAAAGCGTAAAGGTACTCATATTACAAATCTCGCTAGAACGGCTCGTTTTTTATCAGAAGCTTGTGATTTAGTTTTTGATGCAGCAAGTCAGGGAAAAAGTTTCTTAATTGTTGGTACCAAAAAAAGAGCAGCGGATTTAGTAGCATCAGCTGCAATAAGGGCTCGTTGTCATTATGTTAATAAAAAGTGGTTCAGTGGTATGTTAACGAATTGGTCGATTACGAAAACTAGACTTTCTCAATTTAGAGACTTAAGAGCAGAAGAAAAGATGGGAAAATTCCACCATCTCCCAAAAAGGGATGTGGCAATCTTGAAGAGAAAATTATCTACCTTGCAAAGATATCTCGGGGGGATCAAATATATGACGAGGTTGCCGGACATTGTGATCGTCCTTGATCAACAAAAAGAGTATATAGCTCTTCGGGAATGTGCCATTTTGGGGATTCCTACTATTTCTTTAGTCGATACAAATTGTGACCCAGATCTCGCGAATATATCAATTCCAGCCAATGATGACACTATGACTTCAATTCGATTGATTCTTAACAAATTAGTATTTGCAATTTGTGAGGGCCGTTCTCTCTATATAAGAAATCGTTGATTAAGAAGAATAGTTAATTCATGGGCAACTGCGTAGATTTATGGGATCACTTAACTATTCTTTTTTGTTTTGCATAGATAAAAGAAGGGGAATATTGATATATATTAGAGGGTATTGATATATATTATGATCTAATGTGATTTCTTGATATCCTGAATATAAGATTAATTCTTCAAGTTGCTGAGTTGAGAAAGAGATGGTTGAATCAAAAGAATTCCTTTTTTGAAGTTCAATTTTTATCAGAGGACAATATGAATATTATACCTTGTTCCATTAAAACACTCAAGGGGTTATACGATATATCGGGTGTAGAAGTAGGCCAACACCTCTATTGGCAAATAGGAGGTTTCCAAATTCATGCCCAAGTACTTATCACTTCTTGGGTCGTAATTACTATCTTGCTAGGTTCAGTTGTCATAGCTGTTCGGAATCCACAAACCATCCCGACCGACGGTCAGAATTTCTTTGAATATGTCCTTGAGTTTATTCGAGACTTGAGCAAAACTCAGATTGGAGAAGAATATGGTCCCTGGGTTCCTTTTATTGGAACTATGTTCCTTTTTATTTTTGTTTCGAATTGGTCGGGTGCTCTTTTACCTTGGAAAATTATACAGTTACCCCATGGGGAATTAGCAGCGCCCACGAATGATATAAATACTACTGTTGCTTTAGCTTTACTCACGTCAGCGGCATATTTTTATGCGGGTCTTAGCAAAAAAGGATTGAGTTATTTCGAGAAATATATTAAACCAACTCCAATCCTTTTACCAATTAACATTCTAGAAGATTTCACAAAACCATTATCGCTTAGCTTTCGACTTTTCGGGAATATATTGGCGGATGAATTAGTCGTTGTTGTTCTTGTTTCTTTAGTCCCCTTAGTGGTCCCTATACCGGTCATGTTTCTTGGATTATTTACAAGCGGTATTCAAGCTCTTATTTTTGCAACATTAGCCGCAGCCTATATAGGTGAATCCATGGAGGGTCATCATTGAATTGACTAGTTTTCGAAATAGTCTTTTTTTTTTTTCAATTTAGTTCAATCCATGCATGGTTCCAGATAATTTGCTTGGTTGGAAAACAAAATAGTTAGAAATGCGTATGAATATACAACCGAGAGTTGTAGGAGAGAGAATAGACTTACGGAATTGTCAAAGTATATATGCATTAAGGGGGGTGGAGTCAGGCTAGATCTATATCCTTAATGTCTATAAGTCTAGTCATCTTTTGTGCGGGTTTCCACTTTAAGGAATGATTTTAGAATCCAATTCAATAGAAAATGAGGAAATACGCAAAAAAATAGAAGAAACAAATGTATATAGGATATTATATATTCCTAAGTTAGATTCATTATCTAATCCGATATATTGAATTCTCCTCTATATAGAATTGGATTCCATATCTACTTCTATGCAGCATATTGTTATCAATTGTATATCTTGATTGAATTTCCTATTGGATTTGGATTAGGTGGATTTCCATAAGGGTTCTTCCTATATTTCGTGTTTTTTTATGGATTAGATGATAGGGGAAAAATGGGAACTCAAGGATATCGAAGAGTAAACAAAGAAGGATGGAATGAAAGAGTGGTTGGTTGGAAAGAAAGAGAAATAGAATAATGAAAACCATATGGATTTACACAAACCTCTAATGATTCGAAACTAAAAACGAGATCTCGAAGTAGTTCGGACAATTCTGATTATCATTTCAATTTGTACTTTTTAGTTACTTTTCCCCAATAGAGCTTAGAAGTAAGAATTTCCTGGTTGATTGTATCCTTAACCATTTCTTTTTTTTTTGACACGAGGAACTCACCATGAATCCACTAATTGCTGCTGCTTCCGTTATTGCTGCTGGATTGGCCGTAGGGCTTGCTTCTATTGGGCCTGGAGTTGGTCAAGGTACTGCTGCAGGACAAGCTGTAGAAGGTATTGCGAGACAGCCAGAAGCAGAAGGTAAAATACGAGGTACTTTATTGCTTAGTCTAGCTTTTATGGAAGCTTTAACAATTTATGGACTAGTTGTGGCACTAGCGCTTTTATTTGCGAACCCTTTTGTTTAATCCTAAAAAAGAAAAGGAGTTCTTTAGATTTAGATTAGATACTTTTTTCTTTTTTTACTAAATTGGTATTTGCTTCTGCAATTCCAATTATATCAATACTTTTTTTACTCCTATTTATTACTCCTGGAATTATCTATTTATCGGGACAGACAATACCCCACCCCAGGAAGGGCTCATTTAAGGATGATCAATTTGTGGAAAGTCTTTTTCCTTTTTTTTTAGGAATTTTTGGAACATTTCAACAAAGGAGGTCTTTCACAGGTCAAACGAGACCTAAGACTTAACCTAAAAGAAATTACTAGATTGAATCTATTTGCATTAAAAAAACCGATCAAAAAAGGACGAGCGAAGTAAGTGATCGAAAAACTTTGGTCTTTGTTCGTCCTATTTATAAGAGGAGAGGATATGAAAAATGTAACCCATTCTTTCGTTTTTTTAGCTCACTGGCCATCCGCTGGGAGTTTCGGGCTTAATACCGATATTTTAGCAACAAATCTAATAAATCTAACTGTAGTGGTTGGTGTATTGATTTTTTTTGGAAAGGGAGTGTGTGCGAGTTGTCTATTTCAAGAATAGATTGGATCTATCCGGCTGCACTTTAGAATATTTTTTAGTATTTTTCGGATAAATAAGAAAAGGGTGCACGATCTCGACGAATTACTTCTGAATAAATTCAGAAATCATATGGAAGAACCGTAGCATTTCGCGACTCATTGGTAAATAAACTTTGATTCTCTATAGACCAATAATGTGAGACTATTAACACGGTTAAAGCTAAACTGCTTGAAGTCCAGGCAAAAAAGGGGTACTCTTTCTACAACTATATTAGTATTAGTACCGAAATGCTTTAAACGGGAAATAGCTAATGTAGAATTTATCTGATATAGAACACTCATATCGATAAAATGGTTTGAACTATTTACTAGAAAAGGGCACCCTGCCCTTTTTTATCCAATGCCGAATCGACGACCTATGTATAAAAAAAAAGAGAAATTTTTTGGATTTGAAGAAAAAAAAAGAATTCTATTAATTTTCATTTTCAATTTATTTAGTTAGTTTTTCTTAATGAAATTAAAATTATTAACCAAAGGGCAAATACAAATAAAGAAACAACTTTGCTGACCATGATAGATTTTTATCTAGGCGGAAGAGTCCTCTTAATATTTATCTAGTCTTATATGGGTTTCGGTATATTGAAATATAAACAGAAAAGAGAAGATAGAGGATAGGCTCATTTCATTACATTAAAAAAAAGATATGGAAATAGCCATAGCAAAAAAAGAAAAAATGAGCGTGAGAGCCAAATGAATCGAAAGATTCATGTTTGGTTCGGGAAGAGATCATAAAAATTGTAAACTTAATAGCAAGATAATCTACTTTCATTAAAAGATTTATTAGATAATCGAAAACAGAGGATCTTGAGTACTATTAGAAATTCGGAAGAATTGCGTAGAGGGACCATTGAGCAACTCGAAAAAGCTCGGATTCGATTACAGAAAGTCGAACTAGAAGCAGATGAGTATCGAATGAATGGATACTCTGAGATAGAACGAGAAAAAGAAAATTTGATTAATGCTACTTCTATTAGTTTGGAACAATTAGAAAAGTCTAAAAACGAAACCCTTTATTTTGAAAAACAAAGGGCGATGAATCAGGTCCGACAACGGGTTTTCCAACAGGCCGTACAAGGAGCTCTAGGAACTCTGAATAGTTGTTTGAATACCGAGTTACATTTCCGTACGATTCGTGCTAATATTGGCATTCTCGGGTCCATGGAATGGAAGAGATAATTAAATTAATTAGGCCTTGAACTTCTACTTTCGTTTAGAATTTAGGCATTATTTTTCCCCTTGCTTCCGAAAAAAAGAGTCAAGAAACACTAATGGCAACCCTTCGAGTCGACGAAATTCAGAAAATTCTACGCGAACGTATTGAACAATATAATAGGAAAGTAGGGATTGAAAATATCGGTCGCGTAGTTCAAGTGGGGGATGGGATTGCTCGTATTATAGGTCTTGG